CGATAAAAAAAAAGGAAAAAAAAGATTTGTTATAATAACGTTATAATACATTATCTATATTTATAAATTTATGTTTAGTTATATCATATATCATATCCAAACAAAATAGATAAATTTGGAATATATTTGATGAAATATCAAAGAATCCGGTGTATTATTCATTAAATACATGTATATCTTAATATAATATATCTTAATATAATATTTTTCAATCCTTTCATTCGCGAGGAGCTGGATGAGAAGAAACTCTCATGTCCAGTTCTGTAGTAGAGATGGAATTGCGAAACAACCATCAACTATAACCCCAAAAGAACCAGATTCCGTAAACAACATAGAGGAAGAATGAAGGGAATATCTTATCGAGGTAATCATATTTGTTTCGGTAGATATGCTCTTCAGGCACTTGAACCCGCTTGGATCACATCTAGACAAATAGAAGCAGGGCGACGAGCAATGACACGAAATGCACGCCGTGGGGGAAAAATATGGGTACGTATATTTCCAGACAAACCCGTTACAGTAAGGCCTGCGGAAACACGTATGGGGTCGGGTAAAGGATCTCCCGAATATTGGGTAGCTGTCGTTAAACCAGGTAGAATACTTTATGAAATGGGTGGAGTAGCGGAAAATATAGCCAGAAAGGCTATTTCAATAGCGGCGTCCAAAATGCCTATACGAACTCAATTCATTATTGCGTGATAGAAATGTATAACCACCGGAAAGAGGCCTTGGAATAAAAAAGCAATTGCAGGTTTTTTTTGACAAAGAATATTTCTTTTTTTTTTTTTCTTCGCCCCTTTTTGTTTTGCATTGAAAGAACAGATTAAAAAATGATATGATTCAACCCCAGACCTATTTGAATGTAGCGGACAACAGCGGGGCCCGAGAATTAATGTGTATTCGAATCATAGGAGCTAGTAATCGCCGATATGCTCATATTGGTGATGTTATTGTTGCTGTGATCAAAGAAGCAGTACCAAATATGCCTCTAAAAAGATCAGAAGTGATCAGAGCCGTAATTGTACGCACTTGTAAAGAACTCAAACGTGACAATGGTATGATAATACGATATGATGACAATGCTGCAGTTGTCATTGATCAAGAAGGAAATCCAAAAGGAACTCGAGTTTTTGGGGCGATCGCCCGGGAATTGAGACAGTTAAATTTTACTAAAATAGTTTCATTAGCCCCTGAAGTATTATAAGATAAGACTATGATATAGAGTTATAGTAGAGTATTTGAATGAAATAGGTTCATTAATAGATTGTGTCTCACGTATATACCTTTACTAATTCATAACAAAAAAATCATGTTTATTATATCCAAATTTGGAGGCACCAATAATTTTAGTTCATTATGGGTAGGGACACTATTGCTGACATAATAACCTCTATACGAAATGCTGACATGCATAGAAAAGGAACGGTTCGAATAGCATCTACTAACATCACCGAAAACATTGTTAAAATACTTTTACGAGAAGGTTTTATAGAAAACGTGAGAAAACATCGGGAAAACAACAAAGATTATTTGGTTTTAACCCTACAACATAGAAGGAATAGGAAAGGACCATATAAAACTATTCTAAATTTAAAACGGATCAGCCGACCTGGTCTACGAATCTATTCTAACTCTCAAAGAATTCCTAGAATTTTAGGTGGGATGGGGATTGTAATTCTTTCTACTTCTCGGGGTATAATGACAGACCGAGAGGCTCGACTAGAAGGAATCGGCGGAGAAATTTTGTGTTATATATGGTAATCCTTCTAATATCCGAATTAGATCCGAAATTTCCTATTTGTGAAAAAAAAGAGAAAGGATGGGTTATCTAATATCACCCCTCCTCCATTAGTTGATACTTCAAGGGGGTTTTACCTGGAATGAAAGAACAAAAATGGGTTCATGAAGGTTTAATTACTGAATCACTTCCCAATGGTATGTTCCGGGTTCGTTTAGATAATGAAAATCTGATTCTAGGTTATGTTTCAGGAAGGATCCGACGTAGTTTTATACGGATACTACCAGGAGATAGAGTCAAAATTGAAGTAAGTCGTTATGATTCAACCCGAGGGCGTATAATTTATAGACTACGCAACAAGGATTCAAACGATTAGGTGGTTTTTTAACTTCAACATTACTTTTATGAGGATACAATTCGAGATTCAAAATTTCAAGAAACTTATTTTCTTCCAAGAAGTAGATTCGGAATTAAGTTAAGATAAGGAATGACAAATATGAAAATAAGAGCCTCTGTTCGTAAAATTTGTGAAAAATGTCGACTGATCCGTAGGCGGGGACGAATCATAGTAATCTGTTCCAACCCAAGACATAAACAAAGACAAGGATAATCTTTTTAAAAAGAACTCTCTAAAGGACCCGATGTACAAATAAATATAAAGGATCTGTTTTAACATGAAATGGATATATCCATAGATCTCTGACTCATATTTATGAGATGATAAAATATGGCAAAACCTATACCAAGAATTGGTTCACGTAG